ATACGTTCACGGATAATATTACTAATTTCGTCGGCTCGAATAGTTCCCATTAGTGTCTCTTAATTCTTTTTCGGAAAAAAAAAAAATAATGCCTACAGCGGTAGAAGTAGAAGGGCTAATCGGTTATTTCTTTCATGGCCCCCAGCATGTCAATATTAGCACTGATGGTGCGTAAATGTAACTCGCTGTTCAAACGACTATTCAGAGTTCCTAGAGCTCCTTGTAAGGCTTGTTGGAAAACTCGCTGTCGGACCTGATTAATTGCTCTTTGTTGTTCAAAATGAATAGTTTCATTTTTGTAATTTTCTAATTGTTCCAAATTCTCAGAAGTAGCATTAATCAAATTCTGTTTTTCTCGTTCTATCTCAGAGTATCCATTCACTCGATACTCATCTGCTTCCATTTCCGCTTTCCGTAAGCGAGCCCGGGCTTTTTCGAGCTGCTTAATAGCTCCTCCACGTAGTTCTTCTGAATTTTGAATAGTACTCAAGATCCTCTGTTTTCGATTATCTAATAAATCAGTTAATGAAAGTAGATTATCTTCCCATTTATTTCACAACTTTACTTACATGATCTCTTCCCGAACCAAACATGAATCTTTCGATTCATTTGGCTCTCACGCTCAGTTACTTATGTTATGGGGCATTCCCATTTTTTTTATGGAATGAGCCTACCTTCTCTTTTCTGTTCGTATTGCAAGATATCGAAATTGATACAAGACCAGAATATTCAGAGGACTCTTCCGACCAGACAAAAATCTGTCATTGTCAGCAAAGTTGTTTCTTTTTTTTTTTCAAATCCAAAAAATTCTTCTTATTATACATAGGTCGTCGATTCAGTATTGAATAGAAAAAGGGTGAGACGCCTTTCTTTTCCAGTAAATGGTTCAAATCATTTTATCGATATGAGCGTTCTATATCGGATAAATTGCCAACTATTTATTTTGAAACCATCTATTTACTAACGTGTGGTAGAAAGAGTACCATCTTGCGCCTGGACTTCAGGCGGTTTAGCTTTAACCATGTTAATGGTCCCATATTATTGGTTGAGAGAGAATCAAGGTTGATTTACCGATGAATTACGAAATGCTATGGTTCTTACATATGATTTATTAATTTATTCAGAAGTAATTCGTCGAGATCGTGCACCTTTCTTTCCTATTTTATTATTGATAAAATCACATTATGTATATATATACAAACAAAGAAAGTGCAGCCGGTTGGATCCAGCCTATTTTTGAAATACACAACTCGCACACACTCCCTTTCCAAAAAAGATCAATACACCGACTACTACACTTAGATTTATTAGATTTGTTGCTAAAATATCGGTATTCAACCCGAAACTCCCGGCGGATGGCCAGTAACCCAAGGAAACGAAAGAATCGGTTACATTTTTCATATGTTCTCCTCTTATAGATAGAACTAACAAAATCGAACAGAGTTTTTTTTGTATCACTTCGTCCCCTTGTTTTTAACTTATCTTTTTTTTTTTTCTAAATATATTAGAAATTTCATTTTAGCTTCTTTTCAAATTTCAAAATGGATTTCTTTATTTTCAATTGAAGTTCCCAATAAAATACTTATTAGGTTCCAGTTTAAAGTCAAAAGAAACTGGGTTTCCTTAAATTAAGGACGGGAGCGAGTGGATCTACTAATTCCTCTTCCTCATCTTTAAATAAGCCCTTCCCCGGAGGATTGTCTCAACGAAGAATTAATTGTAGGAGTGAAGTCGTGATAGAATTCGAAGAAGCAAGTGGCAAGTCGACGGCAATAAAATAAGAAAGGAAGCACGTATTTATCACGTTTTCTATTTTTTAAATAGATTAAACAAAAGGATTCGCAAATAAAAGCGCTAATGCCACGACCAGTCCGTAAATTGTTAAAGCTTCCATAAAAGCCAGACTAAGCAATAAGGTACCTCGTATTTTACCCTCTGCTTCCGGTTGTCTTGCGATACCTTCTACAGCTTGGCCCGCGGCAGTGCCTTGACCAACTCCAGGTCCAATAGAAGCAAGCCCTACGGCCAATCCAGCAGCAATAACGGAAGCGGCAGAAATCAGTGGATTCATGGTAAGTTCCTCGCACAAAAAAAAAAAAAAATAAAGAAATGGTTAATGATACAATCAACCAATGAATTATTAGTTAATAATTCCATTACTAAGATCCATACGGTCAAAGTAACTAAGAATTCCGAATTGAAGTAATAATATTCTGAATCATTAGAACTACTTCGACATCTCGTTTTTAGTTCCTATCCGTGGAATTTTTGGAAACCCATACGGTTCTAGTTCTTCCGTTTCCTTGTTCCGAACCATTCTTTCAATTGTTCGCTATTTATCTTCTATATGCTTGACTTCATCTGTTTATTCATTCAATCCACAGTCACAGATGAAACGGAAGGACTTAGATGGAAATCTATCGAAATTCAGTGGGATGTAATATATGGATAGTCCATATATATCGAACTAGTGAATATCTAATATTACATATACATACGTTTCGTCCATAAAGTAAACCATCCGATCTTATATTGAATCGGATTCTAAAATGATTCTTCGAAACATACACAGGATTGGCTTATAGCCATTACATATATCTCTCCCTAACCGACTTTTTGATGAATCTTATTTGTTTGTAAACTCTTCTCCTTATCATTATCCGCATGGATAGAAACGGACGGATTCATCAGCCCCAGAATCATTACGTATCCATATCAAGATTGGATTGATCCAATTGAATGACAATTGGATCAATTGTTGAATTGAATGAAATCAAATGAAATGGAAATGATTCTATCAGTTTTTCTTTTTTTGTTTGTTTAGTCGTACGTCGGAAACAGATAAACATAAGAATTCTTTTCTTATTCCAATTAAGAATCGTCATTGACTGAACAAATATAAATAGAATATTGATTGGAGAGGTATGAATAAATGGACCAAGCAGGAATCCTAGGAAAAAGATCTTTTAGATTAGACCTCTTTCCTCCCCCCTTTTTAGATTTTGACAATTCCCTAATAGCGTACGCCTTTTTTGTTTGCTCTTACTCTAGACCATATATAACGTATTTTTATATATTATGTTCCCAAGTAAATTCCACCGACGGGTTGGGATAAACTAGTCAATGATGACCTTCCATGGATTCGCCTATATAAGCCGCGGCTAAAGTTGCAAAAATAAGAGCTTGAATCCCACTTGTGAATAATCCAAGGAACATAACAGGTATAGGAACTACTGAAGGTACTAAAGAAACAAGAACAACAACTACTAATTCATCAGCCAATATATTCCCGAAAAGTCGAAAACTAAGTGATAAGGGTTTTGTGAAATCTTCTAGGATGTTAATTGGTAAAAGTATTGGAGTTGGTTGAATGTATTTACCGAAATAACTCAATCCTTTTTTGGTAAGACCCGCATAGAAATATGCCACTGACGTGGGTAAAGCTAAAGCAACAGTAGTATTTATATCATTCGTCGGCGCAGCTAACTCCCCATGAGGTAACTGTATAATTTTCCGAGGTAAAAGAGCACCTGACCAGTTAGAAACAAAAATAAATAGGAACATTGTTCCAATAAAGGGAACCCAAGGACCATATTCTTCTCCAATCTGGGTTTTGCTCAAGTCTCGAATGAATTCAAGGACATATTCGAAGAAATTTTGACTGTCTGTTGGGATGGTTTGTGGATTCCGAACAGCTATACTGACTGAACCTAGTAAGATAGCAATTACGACCCAAGAAGTGATAAGTACTTGGGCATGGACTTGGAAACCCCCTAGTTGCCAATAGAAATGCTGGCCTACTTCCACACCGGATAGATCGTATAACCCTTCGTTTAGTGTGTTGATGGAACATGGTAGAAGATTCATATTGCTCTCTGACAAAAATAGAACATAAAAAGGAATTATTTTGATTCAACCATCTCTTTCTCGGCTCGCCTACTTTAATGGTATATTTTACTAAGTAATTAGATAATATCCTCAGTGCTTTTGGTCTCTTTTTTTAGATTCAGGAATAGTAACCGATTCAATCAATTTATGGAGTTTCAAAAGCATTGACTTATCTGATTATTATTAATCAACGATTTCTTATAGAGCCAGAACGACCCTTACAAATTGCGGATACTAATTTGTTAAGAATCAATCGGACTGAGGCTCTAGCGTCATCGTTGGCTGGAATCGAAAGATCTGCGAGATCTGGGTCACAATTTGTATCGATTAAACAAATCGTTGGAATTCCTAAAATGAGACATTCTCGAAGAGCCGTATATTCTTTTTGCTGATCAACGATGATGACAATATCGGGTAACCTTGTCATATATTTGATCCCACCCAGATATCTTTGCAAGTGAGATAATTGTCTCTTCAATATTGCTGCATCTTTTTTCGGGAGACGGTTGAGTTTCCCCGTCTTTTGTTCCGCTCTCAAGTCCCTGAACTTATAAAGTCTCCTTTCCGTAGTAGACCAATTCGTTAACATACCACCGATCCATTTTTTATTAACATAATGACACCGAGCCCTTATTGCAGCTGATGCTACTGAACTAGCTACTTCCTTTTCTGTACCAACTATTAAGAAGCGTTTTCCCCTACTTGCTGCATCAAAAACTAAATTGCAGGCTTCCGATAAAAAACGAGCAGTTTTAGTAAGATTTGTAATATGAATACCTTTACGCTTTGCAGAGATGTAAGGTGTCATTCTGGGATTCCATTTCCTAGTACCATGACCCAAATGGACTCCTGCCTTAATCATCTCTTCCAAATCGATCTTCCAATATCTTTTTGTCATTTCTCCCCACACCTTTCCTTTTTTTTTTCAAAAAAAAAAAACGAGGTACCATGAAATAAATAATTGTTCCGATGGAACCTTCTACCGGAGATGGGCCGTTGATATACGGCCCAAGTCATTAATTCCTTTCTATTCATTATTATCCTTATTACCAAATCAAATGACCGGACCAAGACCAGATAGTTATTAAAAAATGGAAAAGAAAAGAATGAATCTGCTCTTAGGAATTATTAAATCCCGTAAATGATTGTTCTGATGTATCATGAAAATTCTTTGGGATGCAAGAACCCAATAATTCTCTGTAGTGGAACAAAATATCTCTGATTTCCCCCTCGAATAGATGCTTCTTTTTTATTTCCAAAGGAATGTTGTTGTGTTGCCTTGAACGGTGCACTAATCCTTTGAATCCGGTACCAACAGGTATCATCCCCCCCAGAACAACGTTCTCTTTCAGGCCTTTCAACCAATCAATGCGGCCTCGTAGAGCGGCTTTTGCTAAAACCCGAGCGGTTTCTTGAAAACTCGCTTCAGATATGAAACTTTGGGTATTCAGAGATGCCTTCGTTATTCCCAATAAGATGGCTCGGTAACAGATCGCTTCTTCCAAAGCACGCACTGTTCGTTCCGCCCGCAAGAATCCGATTAGCTCGCCTGGTGAAAAAACATTAGACATTCCATCTTCTGAAACCAACACTTTGGATGTTATTTGACGTACAATAATCTCTATATGCCTATTTTGTATCTGCACCCCCTGGGATCGATAAACCTTTTGGATCTTATTAACCAAAGAGATACGACTTTGCGCTATGGTTAGCTCAGTGCCAATCACGAATCCCCACGGAATTCCAAGAATTCTTCTTATATGCTCATTCCAACCTTCAATCCTCTTTTCTAAGTTCATCGATATTGACTCAATCGAACGCACTTCTAACACTTGTTCCACTTTTGGAAGACCTTGCGTTATATCACCCGATCTCGATTTTTCATATAGAAATGTAACTAATGTATCTCCCTCGTAAAGGATTTTTCCATAATGGCCATGGACGGTTGCTCCTCGAGCGACCAAATGAGGCTTAGCAGATCTTATTACTAAGTAGTCAACATGAACAATTAGAACTTGGCCAGATTTTATGTGTGGTCCGTATTTGGATATATATACATTTTCAGAAAGAAACTGCCCAAGGCTAATTATTGTAAATGTCTCCTCACAATACTCGTGACGTAGGAAGCACCAATTCAAATCGAATAGATTCAAAATGATGTTACTGCGCGGATCGAGATTATAAATTCTCCCATTTTCATCCATTAAATAGTATTTAAGCACTTGGAAAATCCGTTTTAAATTGTCAAGTAGCAAATATTTATTTAACAAAATTGGATTATGAGTTCTTAAACGATAAGATGAATAAAAATTCTCGATTTTAGGTACAGTCCCTAAGAGACCTAACGAATTCCTAATGGGAATCATAGGATTCCCTTTAATTGGAATTAGTTCTTTTGTCACCTTGTGACATTTTGAACCTTTGACTGGACAAATTCGAGAACAATCAGATGATGACAAAATTCGAAAAGATTGGCATTCCTTATTTCTATTCAGAAACGTACGAATAGTTCCTTGATGTTGGGTAAGTGATTGAATCCTCGCCTTGGAAGACAAAGGATTGATATTGGTGCGATCTGATCCATTATCGGGGATCAACCCCGAACCTGCCGTATCATTCCTTTTTCCGATATACGAAATAGGGGGCTTCGCCAAATCAATTTTGATAAAATCTCGAATCAGATCATTTGCCCTTACTTCAACAAAGGAAGCATGAACCTCTTCTATAGAACCATTTCGGTCTTGTTCCCAATTCAATACTAAACAAGTCCGAACTAATTGAATAGTTGTGTGATAAATTCCTTGAATTGGTTTTCCATTTTTATAAAGGAGATAATTAACAACTTGTAGTTGCACATTATCCCTTTCCTGCAACAGATCCTGGGGGAAAAGCGTTGATAAATTGATCCCATCAGCTATTTCATATATTACTGCGGGTCGAACCAAAACAAAATACTTTTTCTTGGTAGGTGTGATCCGCTGGACATAGATCCAATTTTTCAATTGATTTGATTTCTTAGAATTTTTTTTTCCCGTTCCTGGTGATATCAAGATGCCGCTGTGCCGGGATATCTTATCTGTCTCTCCAGGAAAATGGATATCTCCAGAAAAGATTTTCAGTTCAATCTTTTTTTTTTTTCTCTCCACTCGGACCAATCCACCCACTCGGCTTCTTGTATTTAAAGCGATTCGTGTATCTACTCCAATGATACTATTGTTCCGTACCATTATGGGCGAAGATCCGGGAAAGATATGCACTTCCTCGGAAATGAAAAAAAATCGATCTACTTTCGTTTGGTATTTCGGCCTAAATTCTTTTGCTTCTCGATATTCAATCAAATCCTCTTTTTTGACGGTTGCTTCCACTTCTACAGTCCCATATTTAGTCATTCCAGAACTGCTTCTTCTGTATCGTGGATCGTCGAAATAAGCAAGAATACTATTTCTTCGTAAAATACCATTTATAGGTATTTCAATCGAGATACCAGAATGGGGCATTAGTTCTTTCTCTCGTTGTTGATCGTATTGGAATGGTATGATGAATCTATTTCTTCGCCTTTTCGCCAATAAATTAGAGTTCTCGTGGAGAGGGGGGAGGTATAGGAAATTCCAATGGCCATTAGATAGGATTCGATCAGGTCCTGAATAATCAGGAATCCCCCCCCCTTTTTTACTGGAAGGATCCGAACTAAACAATTTGTGTCTCACTCGATCATTAGTCACTGAGAGGTCAGAACTAGATCTCCGTTCGACAGAAAGAGAATGAACATGCATTTGATCTTGATCCTTGTGGAGCGAAAAAGGGACTATACTGGATCCGCACGGACCTCCCGATAATATCCATAAATGGCTTGTTTTTGGTAAGAGATGAACATTACCGTATATATATTCAGGCGCATGGTACACATCGGTACTCCAGTGCATTTCTCCCTCTGAATCAGAATAAATATGTTTTCGAACCCTTTCTTTAAACTGGAAAGTGGATTTTCCAGCACGAATCTCGGCAATCGCTTGTTCTGATTCTACATATTGATCATTTTGAACAAAAAGAAAACTTTTTGGTGGAATATTGACATTATGTAGAATATCCCGACTCTCAATAGTTACATACAGGTCTATATAACATAGAAAAGCAGGATGTCCATGACGTGTACGTGTGGGATGAACCAAATCCTCATTGAATTTTATTTTTCCATTAAAGGGGGCTCGTACATGTTCTGCAGTACCGCCTGTGAATACCCCACCGGTATGAAAAGTTCTTAATGTTAGTTGAGTCCCTGGTTCCCCAATTGATTGACCCGCAATAATACCTACTGCTTCTCCCAATTCGACCAGATCGCCATGAGCGGGACTCCGACCATAACATAATCGACAGATCCAAGACGTGCTCCTGCAAATAAAGGGGGTTCGAATATATATTGATTGTGCTCGAAAGGTTATGAATCGATTGACAAGTTCAATCCCAAGATCTTGATTTCGAGCAGCAATGCATCGTCGACCCATATATATATCGTCTGCTAATACACGACCAATTAGTGTTTGGATCAAAATGCGTTCCGTCATCCCATTTCGAGAACTCACGGAAATACCTCGGATAGTTCCACAATCCGTTCTACGCACAACAATGTGTTGAACTACTTCAACAAGTCGACGCGTGAGGTATCCAGCATCTGATGTTCGTACAGCAGTATCCACAACTCCTTTGCGGGCTCCGTAGCAGGAAATGATATATTCCGTTAAAGAAAGTCCTTCGCGTAAATTGCTTTGAATGGGTAAATCAATCATTTGTCCTTGGGGGTCCGACATTAATCCTCTCATACCTACCAATTGATGTACCTGAGATGCATTTCCTCTAGCCCCCGAAAAGGACATTATATGGACTGGATTAGAAGGATCAGTCATCCTAAAATTAGGATGCATTTCTTGTCTCAAATATTCACTTGTAACATACCATATCTCAATGGATTGACGCAATTTCTCTACCGCGTGTACATTCCCATAATGATGGTGCTTTTCTAAAAGCAAACTTTGTTGTTCAACATCTTGGACTATCCATCCCTTAGAGGGTATTGTTAGAAGATCATCAATTCCTAATGAAATGGATGTAGCAGTGGCTTGCTGGAAACCCAGAGTCTTTACTTGATCCAGGATGTGCGATGTATATGCCATTCCGAAATGATCTATTAATCTGCTAATAAGTCGTTTCATGGCAGTTGAATCTATCACTTTATTGTGAAAGACCAGATCGGCCCGTTCTGCCATAAGTACCTCCATATTCCACTGAGTAGTATTCGACAATGGGTTTGAGTCAGTGATTTGAAGACTTCCTTTCCTCGATCTTGATTCACGTAGAAATTCGTAAATTATGATACCGATTGAACCGTAGAGAACCGAATTCCCACGGTATCACATAATTACTTAGTTTAGGTAGCGTATGAGTAGGCCCGACAAAATCCCTGTATGGCTTCTTCTATTTCTCGATAAAAAGAAATATGACCAAGAGTGGTTCGAATGTATATACAAAGGATTTCTTTTTTTACATTTCTTACTATTAGATAGTGCTCATAAATCTCATGATAGGTACCCAAAGATTCATATTGAACTTCGATGGGAACTTCTATTGAGGCAATGGCGCGCTGATCGAGTCGCCACCGGAGCCACAAAGGACTATCTAAATTGATTCGTTTCTGCCGATAAGCTCCAAGCGCATCATAAGAACTACAAAAATAAGGTTCTTTCTCTTTAGTATACTTATTGTCAACTGTTTTATTTTGAAAGTTTCTTCGATTACATGGATTATACCGATTTGAACAAATACCTCGACGATTCCCGATCGTTAATACATAGAGTCCAATAAGCATATCTTGAGTTGGTACGGAAATGGGCTCTCCAATAGCTGGAGACAAGAGATTCGTATGAGAAAACATAAGTAAACGAGCCTCTGCTTGAGCTTCCAAAGATAAAGGTACATGAACGGCCATTTGATCCCCATCAAAGTCTGCATTGAATCCCTTACGAACTAATGGATGTAAACAAATAGCGCGTCCCTCTACTAAAATGGGTTGGAACGCCTGTATACCTAATCTATGCAGAGTAGGCGCTCTATTCAGCAA